CATTAATTGCGACTTCCTCAGTGTTAGTAATTAGTGTACCCCTTGTATTTGCTTCTCCTGATGGTTGGTCAAATAATAAAAACGTTGTATTTTCCGGTACATCATTATGGATTGGACTAGTCTTTCTGGTAGCTATTCTGAATTCTCTCATTTCTTAAATTTGTTTAGTATTTAGTAGCCCGATACAAAATAAATAAAAAGGCCATTTCTTCGAAAAAATTGGAATTGTGAGACGCATTAAAATGCAATTTGCGTTCCGAATTGCTACCTCTTCTCTTTCATTATTATGAAATTCCATTGCCATTAGAATATTGATTGACAGACAATTAAAAAAAAGAAAACTCTAATATAATAGAAAATGAAACGGTCGACCCAGACATAGACGGTCGACCCAGGCGGATATACCCTATAAAATATATCCCGTAGCGAGCGTAGTTCAATGGTAAAACATCTCCTTGCCAAGGAGAAGATACGGGTTCGATTCCCGCCGCTCGCCAGCTTAATTTAGTAAGGTACTATGATAAAAAATTTAGTCTAGTTGACTACTTAACTACTTATATTAAATTAAGTAGGTGTTAGTCTAGTACCGTATCCCTTACTATCTTACCCTTCTTTTGCACCCCACTCAAAAAAAGGGGCTCCGGAGGCGGGAATCGAACTCGCCAACAGGGCTCCCTAAATTGGGGATTCACCGAGACAAACAACTGGCAAACTCCTTTTAAAGGGAAGGGAGGTAGACTGTGCCTTTCTTTCATTTCTTTTTTCTTTTCTGCAGGGTAGGAAGGAGCCTTGAGAGTTCTTCTTGTAGGGGCAAGTGACTTCGCAAACTGCTCCATTTGGCCCTTTAGGGCCGGGAACTAATGAATAAAAAAGGGTTGGATACCGCCCAGCCCTCTACTCTATACAAATAGAATAGTCCTTTTATACAGACTGCTAAGTGCGGAGACGGGAATCGAACCCGTGACCTCAAGGTTATGAGCCTCGTGAGCTACCAAACTGCTCTACTCCGCTCTGGAGGGACGGAAACTGGTGGACGAAAAAGGTTGAATACAGGACTCTACCATGTCTAGACAAATAGAATAGTCCTTTTATACAGAATGGAGCGGGTAGCGGGAATCGAACCCGCATCGTTAGCTTGGAAGGCTAGGGGTTATAGTCGACGTTGGTTGATTAGTTTTAACGTCTCTAATTCAAAACCGAACATGAAATTTTGATTTCATTCGGCTCCTTTATGGATATTCTCACCACTTAACATCTATGTCAGCTTTTCTATCTGAATGGAACCAAAGCTCTCCGCTTTCTAGATGATCCCTATAGAGTAGGAGATAGAAATTCTACTAAATCTATCTAATCTACTTACTTCGTTCCCTAATTTCATTCAAGAGATCCTGAGGAAAAGAATTAGGTTTCCACCGAGCTGAAACAATATGCTGATGGTTCTAGTAAACCAAAACTACCGTTTTTTAGCTATTTGGCTTCCATTTCCTTTTTTAACAAAAGAAGATTTAGTTACGATTGGAAATAAACTTTTTTGTATCTTCATCCATAGATCCTTTACTCATATTTTAAAAATTGGAATACTTAATCCAATGCAAAATTATGCTTCGCGACTCTGTACTCATAATCCAATTTGTATTTTGGATGCAATTTCAATTAGTTTTTGGGTACAAATCGCGAGAATGTATATTCTTCCTCAATATGCTATTGAGAGGAAAAGGATTAAATCCTTTATAAGAACTAAAGTTTTCATCGGAATATAAAAAACTTAAGGACGCCTTAAGTATATCATTTCAAATTCAGTTATTAATAGAACGAATCACACTTTTACCACTAAACTATACCCGCTACATGTAGATTATGATACCAACGCTACCCTTTGTCAAGGGTAGCCATTCGAGAAGGAGGCTAATTCCCCCTTATTGAATCAAATGGAGAAGGTTCATGACAGTGAGCTGTTGGTACTTCGATCGCGGGCCTTTACTTTAGCTTTAGGGTTTAGATAGCCCCTCTGGGATGTAAAATATATCTCTTCTCACCATCCCCATAGTGTATGAGACAAATGTATGCATTTCGATTAGGTTCGTATTCTACGGTTACGACTACAATGATCATTATTTGTTTTGCGAGGACGTAAGTGTGCCAGACTGCTCTAAGGAATAGTTTGATTATTCCTACAATATACACTAGGAGATATAGGGAGCAGCACTGCCCCCATAAATCCCTTTCTTCCTTTTCTTTTTTGTTCAATTCTGAACAAAGAAATTGGGGAAGATGTTTTCTTTCTTCCCCCACTTATCATGAAGTCCGAGCCCTAGAGAAAGAGTGAGATGCATTTTAAAAATTCATCATAGACTTTCCCTATGGCTTGAGAGAAGCAAGAAACAAAGAGTCGTAACTTAAACGGAGAAGCGGACAGGACCCGACGGATTTACCTGATGTAAAGAAGATCCTAAATGTCTCTGGTTAGTCGATCCTCTCCATTTACCAATTTCTTCTCCTCTTTTCCACTCAATTCTAGTTTATTAGATTCTTGTTTAAAAGAATCAAAGAAGATGAATAGAACTAAGAACACATAAAAAAGAGCATAGAGGACCAAGACCATTACCAAATGTTCCTCCCAAGAATCATATTGGGTATCTGTTCCCTTCCTTTTCCCGCTAGGATCGGGAATCTTATATTTTCCATATCCATATACCATCGAACCTTTAGGGTTCCAGAATCCTCCTTTTTTCCTAATCTTCGGAAACAGAAAACCCATAGCCAGGAGGAGTTAGGTATGTAGGGTATGGTTTATTATTTTTTGTTGGGCAGGCAGTAGAATAATTTTTATACTCTGCAGTATAAATTCGACTGCCCACTTTTTACAAGCAAATTGTTGCTAAAACTCCAACATAGTTTGTTCAAAATGCACCAACCAGAATCCCTTGAGAATATTCAAGTACCCCCCTTCCTTGGAAGGGGTACCTGTTAAAAATCGCTTCAACAAATCCGTCCAAAACTTTTTAAGAAAAATTGAAAAGTTTTGAACTCGAAGGTTTTTCTAAGAGATGCCTGTTAAAAATAGTTTCAATTTCTCACCAAAACAGACAAGAAGTATATCACTGAAAATTAATACCCAACCATATGGGTATATGAAGAGCGCGAATTCCTTTATACCCTACCCAATTAGAATTAGAAGAAATAAAACATAAATGGAGAAAGTTCTCATCATAAGATCAGCCAATAGAAGAAAAAAGTCCCTAATTCTGCAGAACGTTCTGAGCACGTGAAAAGTCAATAGCCTAAAGATAAAAAAAAAACAAAGTCTACCGTTTTTTTAACAGCAGCTCTTATTGCCCCTTTGGCCTTTTTTTTTTTGCCCATTGTTGTATCCGATTCAACAATTGATACATATTTGTTCTCCTCTTCTAAAAAATAGAACTTCTGGGCTTTGGTTTGGTGAGTCGTCCGAGATCATGTTTACATACCTATGAACTTACCCTCTTCAAGTATATCGGATACTAATAATAATTTTTTATTGTGTCAACTCTCTCTTCACGTATTTTATTATATGTATTTTTTTATATAAAAAAAGAAAAAAACCTCTACTTTGTGCAAGTGATAAGAGAGAATATGAAAGATTTTCTTATTTTTCTTGATTTTCTCAAGATTTTGAACTCTCAAGATTTTGAACCTCGCCATGAATAAACTTCTATATCTCGATATATACATATATAATCTCTACATATATCTCTATATATACATATATTATGTACATTATGCAGTAGACTCATAATGAGAAATCAAAGTGGCTAATTTTTGAATTGAATAAAAAGCCCTTTTAACTCAGTGGTAGAGTAATGCCATGGTAAGGCATAAGTCATCGGTTCAAATCCGATAAAGGGCTTTTTATTTGGTGGTAGAGTAATGCCATGGTAAGACGTAAGTCATCGGTTCGAATCCGATAAAGTACTTTTCTACTAAATTTATTATTTATTCACTTTTTTTTCTTTGTTTTTGAAAATTTCTCTATTTTTTCTTGAATTTTATGGCTTAGTGTGGGATGCATGCATTTTTGGTCTGAACGCTAAACGAAGCACGGGGTGGAAATTACAAAAAAGAAATCAAATTGGACTCTTTTTCCTGTTAGATCAATCAAATCACTACCTGTACTGAACTAATCTAGAATCCCTTTTATTAATCTATTCTTATTCTATACCCTTTAAATGAATTTCCCTAAAAAGTAGGGAATGATCCGTGAATTAACCTAACCATCAACTAAAAAAAATCCTATGAAAGCATAACAGAAAAGTAGGAAAGACTCTTTGCTTTGGATCTAGTTATACTCTTCGAGTATATTGACAATTCCAAAAAACTGCTCATACTATCATTATAGTATAATGACGAGCGGTTGTATATGGCCCTATCGTCTAGTGAAGTGATGCCCCTATCGTCTAGTGGTTCAGGACATCTCTCTTTCAAGGAGGCAGCGGGGATTCGACTTCCCCTGGGGGTAGGGAGTATTATGAAAGGAGGTTAATCATAGATTCTAAAAAACCCTAGAATAAATTCTTCCTGGGTCGATGCCCGAGCGGTTAATGGGGACGGACTGTAAATTCGTTGACGATATGTCTACGCTGGTTCAAATCCAGCTCGGCCCAAAAATCTAGGGCTTCGTGAATATGAACTAAATCCATTTGTTTTTCTTCCATAAAATAAAATGTCTGATCCATAGAAATAAAGGATAAAGCGAAAGGGGGAAATTTCTTTCTAATCCATATCTCTCTCATTCCTTTTTTACAAACAAAAGAGTTTTTCTTATTGAAATGAAAGGTGGATTATCATCCATTTTTAGCGATAAAAAATCGCGACATACTAGTTATGTCACTCTCACTATACCCACATATGATATGTGGGTATGTAGTATATGATTCGTCTATTTCTTAGAGTACGACAGGCGAATCGAATCTTCTTATGGTTCTATTTAAGAATAGGTATGCCATACACCCCGCGGGGATTGTAGTTCAATTGGTCAGAGCACCGCCCTGTCAAGGCGGAAGCTGCGGGTTCGAGCCCCGTCAGTCCCGAACTAGGGTTCAATGAATGGAGAAATTCATCTTTCCTTTTTCCATGAAAAAGGGGGGGCAGGAGAGAAGATCAAATACCTATGGGGCACCCTTATTTCACTTTTTTTATTTCGCATTTCTCATTAAAGAGGGAGGGGAGGCCTATAGGAATTTTTTTTTTTCACTACTCCCGGTTGATAAGGAAAGACATACATATCATACTTGGATTAGTATAATTTAGGATATTACTCTATCCTTATGATGATACCATCCTCATCTTAACTTCCTATTCGACTCTTATGGAATAGAGTACCGGTATTTTACCGAAATCCATACATAAATCGTATTCGTTTTTTCTTAGACATAGACAGTGAATTTAATTGAATATAATTAGTACTTTACTTTTTGGATTAAACCAGGCCCCCTCCATTTTGTAGTTCCAACTTTGTTTGTGTATGTTCAATGACTAATTGGAAAGAATCTATCTCATTTTCATTCCATTTGCGGACTCCTTATTTTATGGATCTGTTCTCATCTTTAGACCCCAAAAGTGGATATTGATAGTAACTTAATAAAATAAAAGAAAAACCAAGCAAAGCAAACGCCCTTTTTCCTAAATTAATTAAAATATTCGATTTTTTTTTATTTAAGCCCTCTTTTCTCCATCTCACTTCTACTTCTACTGCTTATTTGGATGTCTATGTGACCCATAGAAAGTCGGTCATATAATACATACATACATAATTGTATGTATAACTATAAGAAAAAGGAAGGGAAATTGGATAAGATAAGAAAGATCGTGGGTTATAGATATAGAAAAGAAAAAGTGGATCTTCCTATGTTATACTATTCCACTCTCAACCATGAATTGATTTGATAGATCCGATATTCATAATATTGAATTGATTCAGTATTATCAGAATGCAAGTCCTCCCCTTGAATTTACAGGATACCCCTTTTTCCTCTCCATGGGATTACATCCCGAGTTATTGTGAAAAAAATAAAGAGGTTATGGAAGTCAATATTCTCGCATTTATTGCTACTGCACTGTTTATTCTAGTTCCTACTGCCTTTTTACTTATTATTTATGTAAAAACAGTCAGCCAAAATGATTAATTGGAATTCCAATTAATCATTGAAGAAATGAAAAAGGGATTAAATAAAATAAAAATCCAAGTCTTAAATGAAAGGATCTGGTTGGAATCATAAAGTGTGGTAGAAAGAACTACATATAGTTTTTTCTACGACACTTTAGAGTCTTTCTATTATATTATCTTGAATCTACATAGAATAGATTAGTAGATTGAAATAGTAGTCTAATTCAATTTCTTTTTTCACTGCATCCACTTAATTTCAATCAAGTCAAAATAAAAAAATCGAAGACAATTCTTCACGAAAGAATCCATGGAGGGAGAGAAAAATAATATGAGAATAGACTATAGTAAAAAGTAAAAGAAAAAAGTAAAAGGAAAAAACCAGCGAATCTTTCATGCTTAAACATGCGGCGAGATGCTTCAAAAGAGCATAAAAATTATTCTAAGAATAAGAAAAGAATATAAAACAAATGGAAAGTGTGCGATATGTTGTGAATAGCTCCGTGGAAGAAAGTCTAATTTTCTTATGTATAGAACTTTTTTAACCATTCGTCACTTCTAGTAGAAATTTTGAATTGCTGTAATCGCTCTTTCTATTTCTATATATTATAGTAGAATAGAACGACTCTTTCTTACAAGAGTTTCTTACAGGTACAGGAGTGAAACAAAACTAAAGAAAGAGAGAAAGAATAAAGTTTGGCAAAATGATTAATGCAAAACGATCAATTAAAGAAAAAAGTTGATACAACAATTCGACTACTCAATCAATTAGTAGTATCCCTAGAGTCCACTCCTCCCCCATACTACTAGTGAAAGAGAAAATGTAAAGACTACCATTAAAGCAGCCCAAGCGAGACTTACTATATCCATGTAAATTATGTCTCCTATTTCTATGAAGGAATTATTCTACTATTGATCAATAATCATAGTGGAATCAAGGGTACAGAGTCAAAAAGGGATTCTGCCCTAACGCTATGGATGAATCAGTTCAAGGAATTTACTCCTAACAAATTCTTATAGGATTTCTGGTAGAATTGGAGAGCATTAAGTATAAATACGATACATAGCCCTTTTCCTTAAAAAAGAGTACGGGGATGATGTCCTGAATAGAAGACGCGGGAATAGGAAGATTTTTTCTTCCTTTTGTTACCCTTTTTTTATAAGCAAAGGACGTCAGAATATACCATAAAATTAGGATAGATAAATATTTATTGGATACCTACCTTGCCTATGTTTATTTTTAACCTAAACCCTACAGCCCTTCTATCATTCTATGAAAGAATGAGGAGACTTTATCCACAACTCCGAAATTGATTTTTGATCAGCCTATTCAATCTGATTCTCGACAGAATCAGTAGCCCTTACTTTAGTGTATGTAGGTAGCATAAGATGTATGATAAATAAAATGTATGATAATTAGGAAGTCTTGATATTCCTTCGTGGAGTCCCTTCTTCAATCTTAGATTGAAAAAAAAAGAATGCCCCTTAGGGGCCCTTTGGATATCAAGATTTCTGACATCTTAGCCTTGTAATTTTTAATTCTCGAATCGAATCAATTAAGAATCAATTAAAATTAATAAAAGAATAAGGAAACGCAACCTCATCCTTATTGGTAGCCGTTTGGGCCACTACCGACAAAACAAACCCTAGTTTGAGGATAGAACTATGGATTCTCAAAATCCAGTATCGCCAGGCCTAGTTACTCTCTTGCCCCAACTTATGCAGGGTACGAATTTGTTGAGTTCGATCAGTACTATAAGCCTAAGTATTTTATTGATCAGGCGGCACCCAGATTTGAACTGGGGATAAAGGATTTGCAGTCCCCTGCCTTACCGCTTGGCCATGCCGCCAAAAAATCCGATCTAAAATAGAGAAAAGAGCAAGTATTCATCCAGGTTTTCTTACTAAAACCTCCTTTCTTTTATCTTGAATCTAATTCTACTTACTTTTTTCCAATCTTTTTCAAAAAATCTATTCCTGCTTTTTTTGAATCCAGTTTCGATTATTCTCCTCGATGGATTCTATCTTAAAACAAACATTGCTAACACTAGAAAACTTCCCTTTTCTTTCTATTGAGATGAAAAAAGAGAAAAAGTGGATTTCCAGTCACAGGCTGCAAAATTCAGAACAAATTGGAACCATTAACTAGAATTCTATTTTTTTTTTTGAATTGCAGTAGTGAACGACTCTTAAATCGGTATTCTCTCCCCCCTTCCTTTTAATGGCATAATAAAATAGAATGGATTTATGCCTAATCCGTGTATAGGTAAACTACAGGTCCGAACAGCATTATTATCCATAACAGCATTATTATCCATGGATCCCCCTTATGTACATATCTCTATGGGGAATCGTGCTTTAATTTTTCATTGCATTAAATATCTTGAATAAAAAAAAGAAATTTGGTCTGATATAGAGTATGACCTGACCATCTTGGCCCACCCAAGTGAAATTACGATAAAAGCAGGGATATGTGGAGAGGTGGATAACTAGATTGGCATGTACTTAAAAAAAGGACTTACTTTATTTTAGGATTCTACAATGAAATCCTATATTTTCTAGCAATTCTACTACTACGAAACAAAAAAGAACCCTCAAATTCTTATTCTTTTTTGAAATTAAACTAAGCGTGCTATTCTAAATCGAACTAAAGTCAAATTTTCTAGTGCTTATAAATTATTATATTATGGCTTTATCCCATTCATAGAAAGGAGATAAAATGAGAAATCTTTGCCATCCAATCTGATTAGTATCATAAAGTGTAAGTGGCAGAATTTTTTTCTAGGAATGTTTTATCAATTCATTTTCATTCGATTTGTACCCCTGGCAAATTCGAACTTTCGTCGAAATTGTCTCTATTCATATGTATGAAATACATATATGAAATATGTATGTGGAGTTCCCTAGAATTTCATGTGATTCAGTAAACAGAATATGGATTCCATAATTGCTAGATCGATCCATAGGGATTGATGAAGAGTGAGCTGATAATGGAATTTTTCTTCGATAAACAGGAAACTTAAGATTAAGATGCTCCGGAATGGAAATGAGGGAATGTCCACAATACCCGGATTTAGTCAGATCCAATTCGAGGGATTTTGTAGGTTCATTAATCAAGGCTTGGCAGAAGAACTTGAGAAGTTTCCAACAATTAAAGATCCAGATCACGAAATTGCATTTCAATTATTTGCGAAAGGATATCAATTGCTAGAACCCTCGATAAAAGAAAGGGATGCTGTGTATGAATCACTCACCTATTCTTCCGAATTATATGTATCTGCGAGATTAATTTTTGGTTTCGATGTGCAAAAGCAAACCATTTCTATTGGAAACATTCCTATAATGAATTCCTTAGGAACCTTTATAATAAATGGAATATACCGAATTGTGATCAATCAAATATTGCTAAGTCCTGGTATTTACTACCGCTCGGAATTAGACCATAAGGGAATTTCTATCTACACTGGGACTATAATATCAGATTGGGGAGGAAGATCGGAATTAGCAATTGATAAAAAAGAAAGGATATGGGCTCGCGTGAGTAGAAAACAAAAGATATCTATTCTAGTTCTATCATCAGCTATGGGTTCGAATCTAAAAGAAATTCTAGATAATGTTTCCTACCCTGAAATTTTCTTATCTTTCCCGAATGCTAAGGAGAAGAAGAGGATTGAGTCAAAAGAAAAAGCTATTTTGGAGTTTTATCAACAATTTGCTTGTGTAGGTGGGGACCTGGTATTTTCGGAGTCCTTATGTGAGGAATTACAAAAGAAATTTTTTCAACAAAAATGTGAATTAGGAAGGATTGGTCGACGAAATATGAATCGGAGACTGAATCTTGATATACCTCAGAACAATACATTCTTGTTACCACGAGATGTATTGGCCGCTACGGATCATTTGATTGGAATGAAATTTGGAACGGGTATACTTGACGATGACGATATGAATCACTTGAAAAATAAACGTATTCGTTCGGTTGCGGATCTGTTACAAGATCAATTCGGACTGGCTCTTGGTCGTTTACAACATGCGGTTCAAAAAACTATCCGTAGAGTATTCATACGTCAATCGAAACCGACTCCACAAACTTTGGTAACTCCAACTTCAACTTCGATTTTATTAATAACTACTTATGAGACCTTTTTTGGCACATACCCCTTATCTCAAGTTTTTGATCAAACCAATCCATTGACACAAACTGTTCATGGGCGAAAAGTGAGTTGTTTGGGTCCTGGAGGATTGACGGGGAGAACTGCAAGTTTTCGGAGCCGAGATATTCATCCGAGTCACTATGGGCGTATTTGTCCAATTGACACGTCCGAAGGAATCAATGTTGGACTTACTGGATCCTTAGCTATTCATGCGAGAATTGACCACTGGTGGGGGTCCATAGAGAGTCCCTTTTATGAAATATCTGAGAAAGCAAAAGAAAAAAAAGAGAGACAGGTGGTTTATTTATCACCAAATAGAGATGAATATTATATGATAGCAGCAGGAAATTCTTTGTCCTTGAATCAGGGTATTCAGGAAGAACAGGTTGTTCCAGCTAGATACCGTCAAGAATTCCTGACTATTGCATGGGAACAGATTCATGTTAGAAGTATTTTTCCTTTCCAATATTTTTCTATTGGAGGTTCTCTCATTCCTTTTATTGAGCATAATGATGCGAATCGGGCTTTAATGAGTTCTAATATGCAGCGCCAAGCAGTTCCGCTTTCTCGGTCCGAGAAGTGCATTGTTGGAACTGGATTGGAACGCCAAACAGCTCTAGATTCGAGGGTTTCCGTTATAGCCGAACGCGAGGGAAAGATCATTTCTACTGATAGTCACAAGATCCTTTTATCAAGTAGTGGGAAGACTATAAGTATTCCTTTAGTTACCCATCGGCGCTCTAACAAAAATACTTGTATGCACCAAAAACCTCGGGTTCTGCGGGGTAAATCCATTAAAAAAGGACAAATTTTAGCGGAGGGAGCTGCTACAGTTGGTGGGGAACTTGCTTTAGGAAAAAACGTATTAGTAGCTTATATGCCATGGGAAGGTTACAATTTTGAAGACGCAGTACTAATTAGCGAACGTTTGGTATATGAGGATATTTATACTTCTTTTCACATCCGAAAATATGAAATTCAGACGGATACGACAAGCCAAGGCTCCGCTGAAAAAATTACTAAAGAAATACCACATCTAGAAGAACATTTACTCCGCAATTTGGACAGAAATGGAGTTGTTAGGTTGGGATCCTGGGTAGAAACTGGCGATATTTTAGTAGGTAAATTAACGCCTCAGATAGCGAGCGAATCGTCGTATATCGCGGAAGCTGGGTTATTACGGGCCATATTTGGCCTTGAGGTATCCACTTCAAAAGAAACTTCTCTCAAACTACCTATAGGTGGAAGAGGGCGCGTTATCGATGTGAAATGGATCCAGAGGGACCCCCTAGACATAATGGTTCGTGTATATATTTTACAGAAACGCGAAATCAAAGTTGGGGATAAAGTAGCCGGAAGACACGGGAATAAGGGGATCATTTCCAAAATTTTGCCCAGGCAAGATATGCCCTATTTGCAAGATGGAACACCTGTTGATATGGTCTTCAATCCCTTAGGAGTACCCTCACGAATGAATGTGGGACAAATATTTGAAAGCTCGCTCGGATTAGCCGGGGATCTGCTAAAGAAACATTATAGAATAGCACCCTTTGATGAGAGATATGAGCAAGAGGCTTCAAGAAAACTTGTGTTTTCAGAATTATATGAAGCCAGTAAACAAACAAAAAATCCATGGGTATTTGAACCCGAGTACCCGGGAAAAAGCAGAATATTTGATGGAAGAACAGGAGACCCCTTCGAACAACCTGTTCTAATAGGGAAGTCCTATATCTTAAAATTAATTCATCAAGTTGATGAGAAAATCCATGGACGTTCTACTGGGCCCTACTCACTTGTTACACAACAACCCGTTAGAGGAAGAGCCAAGCAAGGGGGACAACGAGTAGGAGAAATGGAAGTTTGGGCTTTAGAAGGATTTGGTGTTGCTCATATTTTACAAGAGATACTTACTTATAAATCTGATCATCTTATAGCTCGCCAAGAAATACTTAATGCTACGATCTGGGGAAAAAGAGTACCTAATCACGAGTATCCTCCAGAATCTTTTCGAGTGCTCGTTCGAGAACTACGATCTTTGGCTCTAGAACTGAATCATTTCCTTGTATCTGAGAAGAACTTCCAGGTTAATAGGGAGGAAGTTTGATCGGAATAAATATAAATTCTTTTCTTATTTATGATTGACCAATATAAACATCAACAACTTCAAATTGGACTCGTTTCCCCTCAACAAATAAAGGCTTGGGCTAACAAAAACCTACCTAATGGGGAAGTCGTTGGCGAAGTCACAAGGCCCTCTACTTTTCATTATAAAACCGATAAACCAGAAAAAGATGGATTGTTTTGCGAAAGAATCTTTGGACCCATAAAAAGCGGAATTTGTGCTTGTGGAAATTCTCGAGCGAGCGGAGCTGAAAACGAAGAGGAAAGATTTTGCCAAAAATGCGGGGTAGAATTTGTTGATTCTCGGATACGAAGATATCAAATGGGATACATCAAACTCGCATGTCCCGCGACTCATGTGTGGTATTTGAAAGGTCTTCCTAGTTATATCGCGAACCTTTTAGATAAACCCCTTAAGAAATTGGAGGGCCTAGTATACGGCGATTTCTCTTTTGCTAGGCCCAGCGCTAAAAAACCTACTTTCTTACGATTACGAGGTTTATTCGAAGATGAAATTGCATCCTGTAACCACAGCATTTCTCCCTTTTTTTCTACCCCAGGCTTTGCAACATTTCGAAATCGGGAAATTGCGACAGGAGCAGGTGCTATTAGAGAACAATTAGCAGATTTGGATTTGCGAATTATTATAGAGAATTCCTTGGTCGAATGGAAGGAATTAGAAGACGAGGGGTATAGTGGAGATGAATGGGAAGATAGAAAAAGACGAATAAGAAAAGTTTTTTTGATTAGACGCATGCAATTGGCGAAACATTTTATTCAAACAAATGTAGAACCAGAATGGATGGTTTTGTGCTTATTACCAGTTCTTCCTCCCGAATTGAGACCCATTGTTTATAGGTCTGGGGATAAAGTAGTGACTTCGGATATTAATGAACTTTATAAGAGAGTTATTCGTCGGAACAACAACCTTGCCTATCTATTAAAAAGAAGTGAATTAGCGCCAGCAGATTTAGTAATGTGCCAGGAAAAATTGGTACAAGAAGCCGTGGATACACTTCTTGATAGTGGGTCCCGCGGGCAACCAACGAGGGATGGTCACAATAAAGTATACAAATCACTTTCAGATGTAATTGAAGGTAAAGAGGGAAGGTTTCGCGAGACTCTGCTTGGAAAACGGGTCGATTACTCGGGGCGTTCTGTCATTGTTGTGGGTCCTTCGCTTTCATTACATCAATGTGGATTACCTCTAGAGATAGCAATAAAGCTTTTTCAGCTATTTGTAATTCGCGATTTAATCACGAAACGCGCTACTTCTAATGTCAGGATTGCTAAAAGGAAAATTTGGGAAAAGGAACCCATTGTATGGGAAATACTTCAAGAAGTTATGCGGGGACATCCTGTACTGTTGAATAGAGCACCTACCCTGCATAGATTAGGCATACAGGCCTTCCAACCTACTTTAGTGGAGGGGCGTACTATTTGTTTACACCCATTAGTGTGTAAGGGTTTCAATGCGGACTTTGATGGGGATCAAATGGCTGTTCATCTACCTTTATCCTTGGAAGCTCAGGCGGAAGCCCGTTTACTTATGTTTTCTCATATGAATCTCCTATCTCCCGCTATTGGGGATCCTATTTGCGTACCGACCCAAGACATGCTTATCGGACTTTATGTATTAACGATTGGAAACCGTCGGGGTATTTGTGCAAATAGATATAATAGTTGCGCAAACTATCCAAATCAAAAAGTAAATTACAATAATAATAATTATAAGTATACAAAAGATAAAGAACCCCATTTTTCTAATTCCTATGATGCACTGGGAGCTTATAGACAGAAACGAATCAGTTTAGACAGTCCCTTGTGGCTCCGATGGAAACTAGATCAACGCGTCATTGGGTCAAGAGAAGTTCCGATTGAAGTTCAATATGAATCTTTGGGGACTTATCATGAGATTTATGCCCACTATCTAATAGTGGGAAATAGAAAAAAAGAAATCCGTTCTATATACATTCGAAGCACTCTTGGTCATATTTCTTTTTATAGAGAAATAGAGGAAGCCATACAAGGATTTAGTCAGGCCTATTCATACACTATCTAAACAAGGAAGTTAGATTCGGCGATGCCCCTCCCTTTCGGGGGGCATTCCGATTTCGCTAGTATCATCATTTTTGCCGCGCGAATCCAGATTGAGATTAAGGAAAGGAAGTTAATTAAATTTTCGAATCACTGACTCAGGCCCATTGTCGAATCCTACTCAGCAATTGTCGAATCCTACTCAGCCGAAAAAGGGGGTACTTATGTATGGCGGAACGGGCCAATCTGGTCTTTCATAATAAAGAGATAGACGGAACTGCTATGAAACGACTTATTAGCAGATTAATAGATCATTTCGGAATGGGATATACATCCCATATACTGGATCAAATAAAGACTCTGGGCTTTCATCAAGCCACTACTACATCGATTTCATTAGGAATCGAGGATCTTTTAACAATACCATCTAAGGGATGGTTAGTGCAAGACGCGGAACAACAGAGTTTTCTTTTGGAGAAACACTATTATTATGGGGCTGTACACGCGGTAGAAAAATTACGCCAATCCGTTGAGATATGGTATGCTACAAGTGAATATTTGAAACAAGAAATGAATTCGAATTTTCGGATAACGGATCCTTCTAATCCAGTCTATCTAATGTCTTTTTCAGGAGCCAGAGGAAATGCATCTCAGGTACACCAATTAGTAGGTATGAGAGGATTAATGGCGGATCCTCAAGGACAAATGATTGATTTACCTATTCAAAGCAATTTACGCGAGGGACTTTCTTTGACAGAATATATAATTTCCTGCTACGGAGCCCGCAAAGGGGTTGTAGATACTGCTGTACGAACAGCGGATGCTGGATATCTTACACGTAGACTTGTTGAAGTAGTTCAACATATTATTGTGCGTAGAAGAGATTGTGGTACTATCCAAGGTATTTCTTTGAGTCCTCAAAATGGGATGACGGAAAAACTTTTTGTCCAAACACTAATTGGTCGTGTATTAGCAGACGATATATATATTGGTTCACGATGCATTGCCGCTCGAAATCAAGATATTGGAATTGGATTAGTCAATCGATTCATAACTGCCTTTCGAGCACAACCATTTCGAGCACAACCAATATATATTAGAACCCCCTTTACTTGCCGGAGCACATCTTGGATCTGTCAATTATGTTATGGTCGGAGTCCCACTCATGGCGATCTGGTCGAATTGGGGGAAGCCGTAGGTATTATTGCAGGTCAATCAATTGGGGAGCCAGGGACTCAACTAACATTAAGAACTTTTCATACTGGCGGAGTATTCACAGGGGGTACTGCCGACCTTGTACGATCCCCTTCGAATGGAAAAATCCAATTCAATGAAGATTTGGTTCACCCCACACGTACCCGTCATGGGCAGCCTGCTTTTCTATGTTATATAGACTTGCATGTAACTATTCAGAGTCAGGATATTCTATATAGTGTGAATATTCCCTCAAAAAGCTTGATTCTAGTGCAAAATGATCAGTATGTAGAATCCGAACAAGTAATTGCGGAGATTCGTGCCGGAACGTCCACTTTGCATTTTAAAGAAAAAGTACAAAAGCATATTTATTCCGAATCAGACGGGGAAATGCACTGGAGTACTGATGTTTACCATGCGCCCGAATATCAATATGGTAATCTTCGTCGATTACCAAAAACAAGCCATTTATGGATATTGTCAGTAAGTATGTGCAGATCCAGTATAGCGTCTTTTTCGCTCCACAAGGATCAAGATCAAATGAATACTTATTCTTTTTCTGTTGACGGAAGATATCTCTTTGACCTCTCAATGGCTAATGATCAAGTAAGACATAGACTGTTGGATACTTTTGGTAAAAAAGATAGGGAAATTCTTGATTATTCAACGCCGGATCGAATCATGTCCAATGGCCATTGGAATTTTGTCTATCCTTCTATTCTTCAAGATAATTCGGATTTGTTGGCGAAAAAGCGAAGAAATGGGTTCGTCATTCCATTACAATATCATCAAGAACAAGAGAAAGAACTAATATCCTGTTTGGGGATTTCGATTGAAATACCCTTTATGGGTGTTTTACGTAGAAATACTATTTTTGCTTATTTTGACGATCCACGATACAGAAAAGATAAAAAGGGTTCAGGAATTGTTAAATTTAGATATAGGACCCTAGAGGACGAATATAGGACTCGAGAGGAAGACTCAGAGGACGAATATGGGAGCCCAGAGAACGAATATAGGACCCGAGAGGAAGAATATGAAACCCTAGAAGACGAATATAGGACTCGAGAGGACGAATATGAAACCCTAGAAGATGAATATGGGATCCTAGAGGACGAATATGAAGCCCTAGAAGACGAATATGGGATCCTAGAGGATGAATATAGGACTGGAGAGAAAGACTCAGAAGACGAATATGGGAGCCCAGAGAACGAATATAGAACCCGAGAGGACGAATATGGAACTCTAGAGGAAGACTCAGAGGACGAATATGGGAGCCCGGAGGAAGGCTCAGAGGACGAATATGGGACTTTAGAGGAAGACTCAGAAGAAGACTCAGAGGACGAATACGGGAGCCCAGAGGAAGATTCCATCTTAAAAAAAGAGGGTTTGATTGAGCATCGAGGAACAAAAGAATTTAGTCTAAAATACCAAAAAGAACTAGATCGGTTTTTTTTCATTCTTCAAGAACTGCATATCTTGCCGAGATCCTCATCCCTAAAGGTACTTGATAATAGTATCATTGGAGTGGATACACAACTCACAAAAAATACAAGAAGTCGACTAGGTGGATTGGTCCGAGTGAAGAGAAAAAAAAGCCATACGGAACTCAAAATCTTTTCCGGAGATATGCATTTTCCTGAAGAGGCGGATAAGATATTAGGTGGTAGTTTGATACCACCAGAAAGAGAAAAGAAAGATTCTAAGGAATCAAAAAAAAGGAAAAATTGGGTCTATGTTCAACGGAAAAAAATTCTCAAGAGCAAGGAAAAGTATTTTGTTTCGGTTCGACCTGCAGTCGCATATGAAATGGACGAAGGGAGAAATTTAGCAACACTTTTCCCGCAAGATCTCTTGCAAGAAGAGGATAATTTCCAACTTCGACTTGTCAATTTTATTTCTCATGAAAATAGCAAGTTAACTCAAAGAATTTATCATACGAATAGTCAATTTGTTCGAACTTGCTTAGTAGTGAATTGGGAACAAGAAGAAAAAGAGGAGGCTCGTGCTTCCCTTGTTGAGGTAAGAGCAAATGATCTGATTCGCGATTTCCTAAGAATTGAGTTAGTCAAGTCCACTATTTCGTATACACGAAGAAGGTATGATAGGACAAGTGCAGGACCGATTCCCAATAATAGGTTAGATCGCACCAATTCCTTTTATTCCAAGGCGAAGATTCAATCACTTAGCCAACATCAAGAAGCTATTGGCACCTTGTTGAATCGAAATAAAGAATACCAATCTTTGATGATTTTGTCGGCATCCAACTGTTCTCGAATTGGTTTATTCAAGAATTCGAAATATCCCAATGCGGTAAAAGAATCGAATCCTAGAATTCCTATTCGAGATATTTTTGGGCCCTTAGCCGCTATTGTACCTAGTATATCGAATTTTTCTTCATCTTACTATTTACTAACGCATAATCAGATCCTGTTAAAAAAATATTTGTTCCTTGACAATTTGAAACAAACCCTCCAAGTACTTCAAGGGCTTAAATACTCTTTAATAGATGAAAATCAAAGGATTTCGAATTTCGATAGTAACATCATGTTGGATCCATTCCATTTGAATTGGCACTTTCTCCATCATGATTCTTGGGAGGAGACATCGGCAATAATTCACCTTGGACAATTTATTTGCGAAAATGTATGTCTATTTAAATCGCACATAAAAAAATCTGGTCAAATTTTCATTGTTAATATTGATTCCTTTGTTATAAGAGCAGCTAAGCCTTATTTGGCCACTACAGGAGCAACTGTTCATGGTCATTATGGAGAAATCCTTTACAAAGGAGATAGGTTAGTTACGTTTATATATGAAAAATCGAGATCTAGTGACATAACGCAAGGTCTTCCAAAAGTAGAACAAATCTTTGAAGCGCGTTCAATTGATTCACTATCGCCGAATCTCGAAAGGAGAATTGAGGATTGGAATGAGCGTATACCAAGAATTCTTGGGGTCCCCTGGGGATTCTTGATTGGAGCTGAGCTAACCATAGCCCAAAGTCGTATCTCTTTGGTTAATAAGATCCAAAAGGTTTATCGATCCCAAGGGGTACAGATCCATAATAGACATATAGAGATTATTATACGCCAAGTAACATCAAAAGTGCGGGTTTCCGAAGATGGAATGTCTAATGTTTTTTCACCTGGGGAATTAATCGGACTATTACGAGCAGAACGAGCAGGACGAGCTTTGGATGAATCGGTCTATTATCGGGCAATCTTATTGGGAATAACAAGGGCTTCCCTGAATACCCAAAGTTTCATATCTGAAGCAAGTTTTCAAGAAACTGCTCGAGTTTTAGCAAAAGCTGCCCTACGAGGTCGTATTGATTGGTTGAAAGGCCTGAAAGAAAACGTAGTTCTGGGGGGGATTATACCTGTTGGTACCGGATTCCAAAAATTTGTGCATCATTCCCCACAAGACAAGAACCTTTATTTCGAAATTCAAAAAAAAAATCTATTCGCGTCGGAAATGAGAGATATTTTGTTTCTCCATACAGAATTAGTTTCTTCTGATTCTGATGTAACAAACAATTTCTATGAGACATCAGAACCCCCATTTATACGATTTAAGGATACATAAAGCAGATTTTTTTATTTAAACTAGACTTTTGACCTTAGAACACTAACAGGTCAGATTTTAGATTTTTATTTTATTTTAATAAGTAAAAGAAGTCAGTTAATTCATTAAGGTTACGTTTATACCATGTATCAATAGCCAATTCTCAGTGGAAGGTTACATCGGAACAATTATTATTTATTTCAAGCTATTTCGGCTCTTTCTTAATTTTCAAAAAAAAAAAGAAATAAATTCCGTAATGGAATGGTAGGATGAAAAAAAAAAGAAAAAATCAAAAGGAAGTGTGGAAAAAATGACAAGAAGATATTGGAACATCAATTTGAAAGAGATGATAGAAGCGGGAGTTCATTTTGGTCATGGTATTAAGAAATGGAATCCTAAAATGGCCCCTTACATCTCGGCAAAGCGTAAAGGTACTCATATTACAAATCTCGCTAGAACGGCTCGTTTTTTATCAGAAGCTTGTGATTTAGTTTTTGATGCAGCAAGTCAGGGAAAAAGCTTTTTAATTGTTGGTACCAAAAAAAGAGCAGCGGATTTAGTAGCATCAGCTGCAATAAGGGCTCGTTGTCATTATGTTAATAAAAAGTGGTTCAGTGGTATGTTAACGAATTGGTCGATTACGAAAACTAGACTTTCTCAATTTAGAGACTTAAGAGCAGAAGAAAAGATGGGAAAATTCCACCATCTCCCAAAAAGAGATGTGGCAATCTTGAAGAGAAAATTATCTACCTTGCAAAGATATCTCGGCGGGATCAAATATATGACGAGGTTGCCGGACATTGTGATCGTCCTTGATCAGCAAAAAGAGTATATAGCTCTTCAGGAATGTGCCATTTTGGGGATTCCTACTATTTCTTTAGTCGATACAAATTGTGACCCAGATCTCGCAAATATATCGATTCCAGCCAACGATGACACTATGACTTCAATTCGATTGATTCTTAACAAATTAGTATTTGCAATTTGTGAGGGCCGTTCTCTCTATATAAGAAATCGTTGATTAAGAAGAATAGTTCATTCTTGGGTAACTGCGTAGATTTATGGGATCACTTACTATTCTTTTTTGTTTTGCATAGATAAAAGAAGGGGAATATTGATATATATTAGAGGGTATTGATATATATTATCATCTGATGTGATTTCTTGGTATCCTAAATATAAGATTAATACTTCAAGTTGCTGAGTTGAGAAAGAGATGGTTGAATCAAAAGAATTCCTTTTTTGAAGTTCAATTTTTATCAGAGGACAATATGAATATTATACCATGTTCCGTTAAAACACTCAAGGGGTTTTATGATATATCGGGTGTAGAAGTAGGCCAACACTTCTATTGGCAAATAGGAGGTTTCCAAATTCATGCCCAAGTACTCATCACTTCTTGGGTCGTAATTACTATCTTGCTAGGTTCAGTTATCATAGCTGTTCGGAATCCACAAACCATCCCGACCGACGGTCAGAATTTCTTCGAATATGTGCTTGAGTTTATTCGAGACTTGAGCAAAACTCAGATTGGAGAAGAATATGGTCCCTGGGTTCCCTTTATTGGAACTATGTTCCTTTTTATTTTTGTTTCGAATTGGTCGGGTGCTCTTTTACCTTGGAAAATTATACAGTTACCCCATGGGGAATTAGCAGCACCCACGAATGATATAAATACTACTGTTGCTTTAGCTTTACTCACATCAGCGGCATATTTTTATGCGGGTCTTAGCAAAAAAGGATTGAGTTATTTCGAGAAATATATTAAACCAACTCCAATTCTTTTACCAATTAACATCCTAGAAGATTTCACAAAACCATTATCGCTTAGTTTTCGACTTTTCGGGAATATATTGGCGGATGAATTAGTCGTTGTTGTTCTTGTTTCTTTAGTCCCCTTAGTAGTCCCTATACCGGTCATGTTTCTTGGATTATTTACAAGCGGTATTCAAGCTCTTATTTTTGCAACGTTAGCCGCAGCCTATATAGGTGAATCCATGGAAGGTCATCATTGAATTGACTAGTTTTCAAAATAGTCTTTTTTTTTAGCTTAGCTCAATTCATGCATGGTTCCAGATAATCCGCTTGGTTGGAAAACTAAATAGTTAGAAATGCGTATGAATATACAACCTAGAGTTGTAGGAGAGAGAATAGACTATATTACGGAATTGTCAAAGTATATATGCATTAAGGGGGGCGGAGTCAGGCTAGATCTATATCCTTAATGTCTATAAGTCCAGTCATCTTTTGTGCGGGTTTTTAAGGAATGATTTTAGAATCCGATTCATCAATAGAAAATGAGAAAATACGCAAAATAGAAGAAACAAATGTATATGGGATATTATATATTCCTAAGTTAGATTCATTATCTAATCCGATATATCGAATTCCCTCTATATGGAATTGGATTCCATATCCAGTTCTATGCAGCATATTGTTATCAATTGTATATCTTGATTTAATTCCTATTGGATTTGGATTAGGTCGATTTCAATAGGGGTTCTTCCTCTATTTCGTCTTTTATTATGGATTAGATGATAGGGGAAAAAATAGGAACTCAAGGATATCGAAGAGTAAAGAAAGAAGAATGGAATGAAAGAGTGGTTGGTTGGAAAGAAAGAGAAATAGAATAATGAGAATCATATGGATTTACACAAACCTCTAATGATTAGAAACTAAAAATGAGATCTCGAAGTAGTTCGGACAATTCAGATTATCATTTCAATTTGTACTTTTTAGTTACTTCTCCCCAATAGAGCTTAGAAGTAAGAATTTCTTGGTTGATTGTATCCTTAACCATTTCTTTTTTTTTTGACACGAGGAACTCACCATGAATCCACTAATTGCTGCTGCTTCCGTTATTGCTGCTGGATTGGCCGTAGGGCTTGCTTCTATTGGGCCTGGAGTTGGTCAAGGTACTGCTGCAGGACAAGCTGTAGAAGGTATTGCGAGACAGCCAGAAGCAGAAGGTAAAATACGAGGTACTTTATTGCTTAGTCTAGCTTTTATGGAAGCTTTAACAATTTATGGACTAGTTGTGGCACTAGCGCTTTTATTTGCGAACCCTTTTGTTTAATCCTAAAAAAGAAAATGAGTCCTTTAGATTAGATACTTTTTTCTTTTTTTAGTAAATTGGTATTTGCTTCTGCAATTCCAATTATATCAATACTTTACTCCTATTTATTACTCCTGGAATTACCTATTTATCGGGACAGACAATACCCCACCCCAGGAAGGGCTGATTTGAGGATGATCAATTTAGAGGATATGCTCGCCTTCTTCCTTCCCGTCCTTAGTTTAGGACAGTGGAAAGTCTTTTTCCTTTTATTTTAGGAATTTTTGGAACATTTCAACAAAGGAGTCTTTCACAGGTCAAACGAGACCTAAGACTTAATCTAAAAGAAATTATTAGATTGAATCTATTTGCATTAAAAAAAATTACATTAAAAAAACCGATCAAAAAAGGGCGAGCGAAGTAAGTGATCGAAAAACTTTGCTCTTTGTTCGTCCTATCTATAAGAGGAGAGCATATGAAAAATGTAACCCATTCTTTCGTTTTTTTAGCTCACTGGCCATCCGCTGGGAGTTTCGGGCTTAATACCGATATTTTAGCAACAAATCTAATAAATCTAACTGTAGTGGTTGGTGTATTGATTTTTTTTGGAAAGGGAGTGTGTGCGAGTTGTCTATTTCAAGAATAGATTGGATCTATCCGGCTGCACTTTAAAATATTTTTTAGTATTTTTTGGATAAATAAGAAAAAGGTGCACGATCTCGACGAATTACTTCTGAATAAATTCAGAAATCATATGGAAGAACCATAGCATTTCGCGACTCATTGGTAAATCAACTTTGATTCTCTATAGACCAATAATGTGAGACCATTAACACGGTTAAAGCTAAACTGCTTGAAGTCCAGGCAAAAAGGGGTACTCTTTCTACAACTATATTAGTATTAGTACCGAAATGCTTTAAACGGGAAATAGCTAATGTAGAATTTATCTGATATAAAACACTCATATCGATAAAATGGTTTGAACTATTTACTAGAAGGGCACCCTGCCCTTTTTTATCCAATGCCGAATCGACGACCTATGTATAAAATAAAAAAAAGAGAAATTTTTTGGATTTGAAGAAAAAAAAAGAATTCTATCAATTTTCATTTTCCATTTATTTAGTTAGTTTTTCTTAATGAAATTGAAATTATTAACTAAAGGGCAAATACAAATAAAGAAACAACTTTGCTGACCATGATAGATTTTTATCTAGGCGGAAGAGTCCTCTTAATATTTATCTAGTCTTATATTCTTAATATGGGTTTCGGTATATTGAAATATAAACAGAAAAGAGAAGATAGAGGATAGGCTCATTACATAAAAAAAAAGATATGGAAATAGCCATAGCAAAAAAAGAAAAAAAAGGAGCGTGAGAGCCAAATGAATCGAAAGATTCATGTTTGGTTCGGGAAGAGATCATAAAAATTGTAAACTTAATAGCAAGATAATCTACTTTCATTAAAAGATTTATTAGATAATCGAAAACAGAGAATCTTGAGTACTATTCGAAATTCGGAAGAATTGCGTAGAGGGACCATTGAGCAGCTCGAAAAAGCTCGGGTTCGATTACAGAAAGTCGAACTAGAAGCGGATGAGTATCGAATGAATGGATACTCTGAGATAGAACGAGAAAAAGCAAATTTGATTAATGCTACTTCTATTAGTTTGGAACAATTAGAAAAGTCTAAAAATGAAATCCTTTATTTTGAAAAACAAAGGGCGATGAATCAGGTCCGACAACGGGTTTTCCAACAGGCCGTACAAGGAGCTCTAGGAACTCTGAATAGTTGTTTGAATACCGAGTTACATTTCCGTACGATTCGTGCTAATATTGGCATTCTAGGGGCCATAGAATCAAAGAAATAATTAAATTAATTAGACCTTGAACTTCTACTTTCGTTTAGAATTTAGGCATTATTTTTCCCCTTGCTTCCGAAAAAAAGAGTCAAGAAACACTAATGGCAACCCTTCGAGTCGACGAAATTCATAAAATTCTCCGCGAACGTATTGAACAATATAATAGGAAAGTAGGGATTGAGAATATCGGTCGCGTAATTCAAGTGGGGGATGGGATTGCTCGTATTATAGGTCTTGGTGGAATAATGTCAGGTGAATTAGTCGAATTTGCAGAAGGGACTAGGGGTATTGCTCTGAATTTGGAATCCAAAAATGTTGGGATTGTATTAATGGGCGATGGGTTGATGATACAAGAGGGAAGTTTTGTAAAAGCAACAGGAAGAATTGCTCAGATACCCGTGAGCGAGGCTTACTTGGGTCGTGTTATAAATGCTCTGGCTAAACCTATTGATGGGAGAGGCGAAATTGTAGCTTCGGAATCTCGCTTAATTGAATCTCCTGCTCCGGGTATAATTTCCAGGCGTTCCGTATATGAACCCCTTCAAACAGGGCTTATTGCTATCGATTCGATGATCCCCATAGGGCGCGGTCAGCGAGAGTTAATTATTGGGGACAGACAGACTGGCAAAACAGCAGTAGCCACAGATACAATTCTCAATCAAAAAGGGCAAGATGTAATATGTGTTTATGTAGCTATCGGTCAAAGAGCATCCTCCGTGGCTCAAGTAGTAACTACTTTCCATGAAGAGGGGGCCATGGAATACACTATTGTAGTAGCTGAAATGGCGGATTCACCTGCTACATTACAATACCTCGCCCCTTATACGGGAGCAGCCCTGGCTGAGTATTTTATGTATCGCGAACGGCATACTTTA